ATAGGATAATAAAAGGGATAAAAGTGAAAATACTAATAATGTTAAAAGAAAGAAAAAAGTATAAATTGTGTGATAGGGGATATAGTTTAATAAATGAGAAGGATTTGATAAATATTATTATTGATATGTTTAAATAGAAATATAGACTAATTAAAGTACTAATAAATAAAATTATTGGAATAATAATAAAATTTATATTAATAAATGAAATTAAAATAATAATTTTAGATAAAAATCCAATAAATGGCGGGAATCCTCCTAAAGATATAATAAGAGGAATAAAGATTAAAAAATCTATATTTATATTTTGGTTATGTTGTGTCAAATTAAAAATTTTATAGCCTGACTTTATGCTAAAGTAAAGGAATAAAGGTAAAATTGTGAGCGAATAAATTAACAAATATAGTATTATAATTATGTTGTTAATCATACAGATAGCTAATATTCAGCCTAAGTGGGAGATAGAAGAGTAGGTTATAATTAATTGAATACTGGTTTGGTTAATTGCTTGGATTCTTCCAAATAAAGCTCTGAGAATAGCTCTTAATAAGATGATATTTTGGTTAAAATTAATAAATGATAGTATAAATAATGGAGCTAATTTTTGTCACGATAAAATTATAAATAGTATTATTCAATTTATTTGTTTTGTAATATTCGGTAGTCATAAGTGAAATGGGGCACCCCCTAATTTAATAAGGAGAGATGTAATTAAAATTATAGATGGGAAAGGGGTGTAAAATATGGAATATCAAGATGAAGAATAAAAGTACAAAATAATAGATGAAATTATTAAAAGTGAAGAACTAAATCTTTGAATAATAAAATATTTTATTGAACTGTCAATTTCGAAGTGTTTCCCCCCAATATTTATTAAAGGTAAAATTCCTATTAAATTTAATTCTAAACCTATTCATATTACTAATCAATGGTTAGATGAGAGGGAAAAGATTGGGCCTAAAATAATTATATTTATAAATAGGAAATTAGCAGGAAAAAATTTTTTGTTCATAAAGAGTAGAACATATTTCAATGCTCAAAAAAGAGTTAGCAGCCCTATTTTATGTTAATTACTCTTATAGTCAATTTAAAGAACCTTGATTTCACTCATGTATTAGACCAAAAAGAAGGATAATTAAAAAAATCATTGTTGATGATATTTGATCAATAGAAGGTGAATTAATTATATTAATAGAAATCGGAATAAGGAGAATAATTTCGATATCAAAAATTAAAAAAATAACTGCTAGTAAGAAAAACCGTATAGAAAAGGGTGATCGAGTGTGGGAAGATGTATCAAATCCACATTCAAAAGGAGAAGCCTTTTCTCGATCTTTTATGGAAGATTTACGAATAAGTATATTAATAAAAATAAGAATAGAGTTAAGAGCAAACAAAAAAAACATAAAAATTAACGTTATAACCATTAATGCAGAAGAAAGTAGAATTTCTTATTATTTATAACATCAATATAATCCGTTCATTCCGGCGCAGCATTGTAGTGCCAGTAAAGTGTGTAAAGCACAATGATTTAATTAACAGTTAAATGCCTCTTTTTGGCTTTTTACTGAATAGGGTGTTCATCACCAAAATTATGGGTCGAAACCATAAATGATTAATTCATTTCTTATTAAATAATGGTAATAAAGTTACTATGCCTCACTTTTTAATTGCAAATTAAATTTTCTTATTAAAATATAATACCTATTAAGGATTAGTAGAATAATCATTATCTAAATTAAAAGTTTAGTGCTTTTTTCGGCCACTTAATAGTTCTATACGGTTATGATCCTCATCAGTAAATACATGTATATAGGAATAATCATACAACATCAACAAAATGTCAGTATCATGCTGCAGCTTCAAACCCAAAATGATGTGAAGATGAAAAATGGTTTATAATAATTCGAATTAAAGATGTTAATAGAAAAAGAGTCCCAATAATTACATGTAATCCATGGAATCCAGTAGAAACAAAAAAAGTTGAGCCATATACTCTATCAGAAATAGAAAAGGATGTTTCGTTATACTCTATTGCTTGGAGGATAGTAAAGTAAAATCCAAGAATAATTGTTATAATTATAGCTTGAATTGCTTGAATTAAATTTCTATTTATTAATGAGTGATGAGCTCATGTTACAGTAATTCCAGATGATAGGAGAATAGCTGTGTTGAGTAGGGGAATTTGGAATGGGTTTAATGGGGAAATATATATAGGAGGTCAACAGGCTCCGATTTCTATTGTAGGAGCTAAGCTTCTATGAAAATAAGCTCAAAAAAATGCAAAAAAAAAACAAATTTCTGAGACAATAAATAAAACTATTCCTCAACGTAACCCTAGTGAAACTTTTAAGGTGTGGAGACCTTGAAATGTTCTTTCTCGAATAATATCACGTCATCATTGAAATATGGTTAAAGTTATTAATACAAAAGAAAAAAAAATTAAAGAAGTTCCGTAGTTGTGGAACCATGAGGACATGCCTAATGTTAAAAATAATGCTCTTATAGAACCTGTAAGTGGTCAAGGGCTAAACTCAACTAAATGAAAAGGGTTTCGGGTCATAAGAAATTAAACTAATATTTAATATTATTATTATAATATGTTTCACTCTTTTACAAAAGTATATATTTCACCCCCAAAAAACCCAAAAATACCCTTTGATAGATAATCTAACTGTGAGTGTAGGCAAAATAAATAAAGTTGTCAAAAAAAACATGGCCTAAAAGGGACTCTTTTTCTAACTTTTTCAACAAATTTTACACGATGTATGTATTATACAGACGATTGATATAATTAAAAAATATTAAAAATAAATTTATAGACTTACACAATGATTTATTTTATAGTGAAAAAAGTAAATATTTATCTAATAAATTAATAGATTATATTAATTATAAATGTATATAGTTAATGTGGTTGTTATTGAAACTAAAAACATATAATAATACTCTTATAAATTCCTAACTAATATACAAGCACTGCGTCTGTTTGTATACAATGAGTAGTTGGAGTCTTCTAAGAATAACAAGATAATGATCAAATAACTCTTAAATGAATATATTAATATAATGTAAATGAGGTCTTATATAAGTTGTTTTGTAAGATACATAGAAATTATAAGCTAAATAATGAATAAATTGAGTATTGGGGTCTATTCCTGTGATAATAGAACAAATAAGTATCATCTGAACAAACATTACTTAATAACGCGTATTTCACTATATAAAGAGGTAATTAATATTTATGAATAAAAGAGAGGCATATCGAATTGAAGAATTTCGAAAGTATGGATTTTAGACAGTATATAAATTTATAGTTGTATATTAAATGCTTAGGTAATCCTTATAAATAATTATTATTTCTAATTTTTAATTAGAAAATATGCATTGATTTGTAAATTAATTTGTAATAATCGGGAAAAGCCTAATGTAGCTTATATCTTTTGTAAAAGTAGTCTTCATATAGTTTTAATAAAAAATGTGGTAATGCGTTTATTTATGTAGTAAATGGTAAAAATTATTTAAATAAAAAAACGTGTGAATTATTTAAATTATTTTAAAAATTGATAGGGCGCATCGGGGATGTATTTTAGGTAATTGTTATATTAAAAAGTGGTAATGAGCTACTTTTATGGTGTATAGCATAAGAAATTTTCAATTTCTTGGAATAATTATATTTATAGAAATTATTAAGAGTAACAAAATTATTGTTTATGTAAATAAAGCGTAAATTATTTATAGGGTCTTTAAACAAAAAAATTTGGTGGTTTTATTAGTATAAAATTTAGTATAATTGTTTTCCAAACAAAAGGTTTAATTAAATTAAATAAATACAACATATTGTAGGGGCATATAAAGTTTTGAATTTTATAGAGAGGGTTCAAATCCCTTTGTTGTAAAGAATTTTAAGTTAAAGAAACTATAAGTTTTCAAAACTTATTATATGTAAAAAAATTACTTAGATTCTGTATAAGATGGTCGAAAATAGACGTTAGATTGTAAATCTATGTATAAGTTTTATAACTTTCTTGTGGTTATATATTTTAAAATATAAAAAATTAAATTGCAAATTTAAAAATACATATAATTGTTATAACTTAAGTAAAGTAAGCTAATAAGTAAGCTGTTGGGTTCATACCCCAAAAATAGATAGTATATTCTCTTTATTATTTGATAATTTGATTTTAGTTAGCGATGTTAATTATTATTTTATAATACATGTTAGGTTTAAATTAGAATTAAATTTAATCGATTTCTCTATGAATATTTTATATTTATTATAATTAAATATAGTAGTAAATGTAAGATTGTTAATAATTAATAATTTTATTAAGATTATGTTATGTGAGTACTCAGTATTTTTAATTATACAATGAATGAGAGTTTTATATAGATATTATAAATCAGAGTTGGTTAATATTTGTGCCAGCAACTGCGGTTATACAAAATAACTCAAATTAAATTAGGGTAGTAGAAAATAAAGTTAGGTGTAAGGTAAATAGTAGGAAATTTCATTAATATGTAGGTAAGTAAAATTTATTATTATTTTGAGTTTTAAAAATTTCTATAATGCTAATACTTTGAAAATTTGAGAATAAACTAGGATTAGATACCCTATTATTTCAATATTGTAAAAATTGAATTATTATTCTACTAAAGGAATAAGAATATATGAGAATTGTAATTATATTTAAAACTTAAAAAATTTGGCGGTTTCACATACCCATTTAGGGGAGCTTGTTAATATAAAATGATATTCCTCGATTTAGACTTACTTTCTTTTGAAAATAGCTACAGCTTGTGTATTGCTGTCAATAAGTTTATGTTTTAAGAATAAGCTAAAAGACTTTAAAATTTGTTAATTTTTATGTCAAGTCAAAATACAGTTAATAAGAAAGGATTAATGAGCTACTTTTTATAGTTTTAATATTCGAATTTTTAAATTTAATTATTTAAATGAGGGGGACTTAATAGTAATTTAAAATTAGTTTGTTTTTGTGAATAAATGGTTTTGTGAAGTGTACATATCGCCCGTCGCTCTTGTTGAAAGATAAGATAAGTCGTAACATAGTAAGAGTAATGGAAATTGTTCTTGGAAATAAAGAGTATACAGGAATTAACATATAAAAATGTGTCTCACTTACATTGAGAAAATAATTATTAATTTTGATTATTCCTGATATAATAGAATTAATATTTTAAAAGAACTTATTAATTATAAATAGATTAAATTAATTAAGAAAATAGTAAAAGGAAAAGAATAGTATATAAAATGTAAGTAATTAAACTGAAAAGGATAAGATAAAAATTAATTATTAGTAAAATTTAAATTTTGTACCTTTAGCATTATGGATTGATAATATATTGCATTAAATAATTGTTTCTCGAAATAAAAAGATTTATTTAATAAAGGGTTGATCCTAAATGATTTTAACGTTGTATAGTTATGTTATTATTATTAAATGGTAGTGAAATGCTATTCGATTTTTATGTTAGCTAGTTTATTATTTAAGTACATATTAGTGTTATTTAACAAAATATGTAATTACATATATTTGTTAAATAAATAATTAATGGGGGAAAAGCTTCATATTATTGTTAAGATTAAAATATAAAAATAGTTTGTTTATTTAAGTTGAATTAAATAATTTAATTTATAATTTCAATAATTAAATTATTGGTATAAATCTTGATAAATTTTAATAAAATTTTATTAATTATTATAATAATTTAATATAATGTTAATATGAGTATTGTTAATTTAACTTAATTAAATTTTGTTAGAAAATATAATTGAAAGTGTTAATAAAATAATGTAATTGAAATAATTATAAATAAAATAAATAAAAGGAATTCGGCAAATATCAATTTCGCCTGTTTATCAAAAACATGTCTCTTTGTTTTTTACATATAAGGAGTCGGGCCTGCTCAGTGATATTATATTTAACAGCTGCAGTATAATAGCTGTACTAAGGTAGCATAATAATTTGCCTTATAAATTAAGGCTAGAATGAATGGTTTGACGAAAGTTGATCTGTCTCTTATTTACTTATTAGAAATTAATTTTTATAGTGAAAAAGCTTTAATTAATTAAAGGGACGAGAAGACCCTATTGAGCTTTTATCAGATATATATAAAATTATTTTAAAATTATATATTAAATGATTTTGATTGGGGTGATCGAGGAATAAAATAAATTAGTAACTTCCTTAATATAAAATTATTGATAAATTAATTAACCAATATTTTGCTTACGTGAATAAGTTACCATAGGGATAACAGCGTAATTTTTTTAGAGAGTTCTTATTGATAAAAGAGATTGCGACCTCGATGTTGGATTAAAATAACCTTAAGGTGAAGAAGCTTTAATAGGTGAATCTGTTCGATTTTTAAAATTTTACATGATCTGAGTTCAGACCGGTGTAAGCCAGGTTGGTTTCTATCTTTTAATGAAATGTGTTGTTTGTATCTAGTACGAAAGGACCGATTTATAACTAAAAGTGTTTAATTAAAATATATAAAGTTGACAGAATATATGTGAGTGAATTAGGATCATTTTATAAGAATTTTTTTTCTTACTTTATATTAAGGTGGCAGATCAGTGCAAAGAATTTAAGTTTCTTTTAGAGAAATCGATTATAGTATTTCTTCTTAATAATGATGATTGAGTTAATTTCTAGGATTATTTCTTGTATTAGTGTATTATTAGCAGTTGCTTTTTTTACATTGTTAGAACGAAAGGGGTTAAGGTACTTTCAATTACGAAAAGGTCCTAATAAGGTAGGATTGATAGGATTACCTCAACCTTTGGCAGACGCAGTGAAATTATTTAGGAAAGAGTATATTAGTCCTTCTATAGTTAATATAATCCCTTTTATGATTTGTCCTACCATAAGGTTATTTTTAGCTTTATTTTTATGAATGCTGTACAATAGTTATTTTGTAGCTATGATAGGAGGTTTAAGGTTAATAATATTTTTATGTGTTTCTAGTATTGGGGTGTATAGGGTAATAGGGGCAGGATGATTTTCTAATTCTAAATACGCTTTACTTGGTTCAATTCGGGCTGTGGCACAAAGAATTTCATACGAAGTGAGAATATCACTAATTTTAATGAGGTGTTTAGTAATAATAGGGAGAATTAATATAGTTATATTAATAAAATATCAAACTTTTATTTGATTGGTACTAATTAATTTTTTTATATTTTTAATATGGTTTGTTTCTAGAGTTGCTGAAACACATCGGGCTCCGTTCGATTTTGCTGAGGGGGAATCAGAGTTAGTTTCTGGGTTTAATGTCGAGTATAGTTCAGCGGGATTTGCATTATTATTTATAGCGGAGTACAGAAATATTTTATTTATAAGAATATTAGTAGTGTGTTTATTTTTAGGTGGAGGTTTTTTAACTGAGCAAATATTAGGGATTAGAATGTGTTTATTAGTGGTTAGAGTTTCTTGATTATTTATTTGAGTGCGGGCTAGATACCCTCGATATCGTTATGATTTACTTATATACTTAATTTGAAAAAGGTATTTACCGTGTGTGTTGTGTCTCCTAATATTTATGGTTTTTCTTAGAAAGACCATATATCTTTTTTAACAAAAAGTAGTTTATAAAAAATAATAACATTGGAAGTTATTGATCAATAAAAAAATTATATTTATTGTTTTTTGATATGAGAATAATGCTATTATTATCTTTTAGATTTGCTTTGATTAGTTTGACAACCATAATAATTCAACCTTTAAGGTTGGGATTAATGCTAATGGTTATTAGTATTATAAGAAGGGTAGTAGTTTCATTTATTAGTTATCCGTGATATGGTTATATGCTATTTTTAGTATATGTTGGGGGAATGCTTGTAATATTCACATATGTAATTAGTTTAATCCCAAATATTTTATTTTTATCACTAAAAGGCTTTTCCCTTTTTTTCTTTTTTTTTTTTAGTGTATTGTTAATAATGTATTATTCGTTGTATAATTGTATAAATTTAAATGTGATAGGATTTAATTATATAAATATAAATACAATAAGTATAGGGAATAGGGGTCTTATTATAATGGCGTATAATTTTTTTTGTTATATTTTATTAGGTATTTTGTTATTATTAGTTTTGATTAGAGTTGTTAAAATTTGTTATTATTGTGAGGGTCCATTACGAGTTTTTAAGTATAAATATGCTAAGATCATTACGAAAAACCCATCCTGTATTAAAAATTTTAAATGGAGCGTTAGTAGATTTACCAACTCCTGTTAATCTGTTGGTTTGATGGAATTTTGGTTCATTATTAGGGTTGTGTTTAATAGTTCAAATTTTAAGAGGGTTATTTTTATCTATACATTATACTTCTTGTGTTGAAATAGCGTTTGATTCAGTTGTACATATTATGCGTGATGTGAATTATGGGTGAGTATTACATTATATTCATATAAATGGGGCTTCCTTTTTTTTTATTTGTTTATATGTTCATGTAGGTCGAGGTTTATATTATAGATTATATATGCAGGTTGTTACGTGAAATATTGGAGTATTATTGTTAATATTAGTAATATTAACAGCTTTTGTGGGTTATGTTTTACCTTGAGGACAAATATCATTTTGGGGGGCTACTGTGATTACCAATTTACTATCTGTAATACCTTATATCGGGGATGTATTAGTTTATTGGGTATGAGGTGGTTATTCGGTGGATGGGGCTACATTAAATCGATTTTTTTGTTTTCATTTTTTGTTCCCTTTTATTATTATTATGATAGTGGTATTACATTTTTTATTTCTTCATGAGAGAGGTTCAAGGAATCCTTTAGGGGTAAGAAGGAATTTAGATAAAGTCCCTTTTCATCAATACCATACATATAAGGATTTATTGGGGTTTTTAGTTATATTGTTTATTTTAATTGAATTAGTATTATTGTGTCCTAATTATTTAGGTGATGCGGAGAATTTTATTCCCGCTAATCCTTTAGTAACTCCTGAACATATTAAGCCAGAATGATATTTTTTGTTTGCATATGCGATTTTGCGTTCAGTTCCAAGAAAATTAGGAGGGGTAATTAGATTATTAATATCTTTGTTAATTTTGTTTTTTTGTCCTTTGTTACATATAAAAAATAGGGTTGGAATTCCTTATAATGTAGTATCTCAATGTTTTTTTTGGGTGTTAATTATAAGATTTATAATATTAACTTGAATTGGGGGATGTCCTGTTGAATACCCTTATGAGCTAATTGGACAGTGTTTTAGAATTATTTATTTTATATGTTTTTTAGTGCGACCAATGTTAGATAGGATTTGATTATATATTTTTGAGTATTAGGTTTATGTTGGGCTAAGAGAGTTTTGAAAACTCTTTTGAAGTGTTCGATTCACTTGTAACTTTAGAAAAGTTATAAAAATAGTTTTATATTTAATATTTGGTTTACAAGACCAATGCTTTAATTTAAGCTATTATAACTAGTAATATATGATGATAAGAAATGAGTTAATATTAAGTTTATTTATATATACAAGAGGGTTATTAATTTTATTATTTCAATGAAAACATATTTTAAACGTGTTATTAAGATTTGAGATTATATTATTAGGTATATTAATAAGATTTATTTTTTCTTGGGGGGTAATAAGATTAGATTATTTTTTGATTATGGTTTTAGTTGTGTTTAGTGTGTGTGAGGCATCTTTAGGATTGGCGTTATTAGTGAGAATAATTCGTTGTCATGGGAGTGATTACGTAAAAGTACTTAATTTGTATAAATTATAGGGATAATTTTCAGGCTTATTTTATTATTATTAATAAAAGTAAATAATTTGTGAGAAATGCGATTTTGATTTATAATAATTTTTTCTTTTTTTAGATTAAAATATTTGAGAGTAGAGGAGTGAGGATTATATAATTATTATTTATATATTGACATTTTATCTTCTATTTTGGTTTTGTTAAGATTTTGGGTGAGAGGGTTAATAATGCTAGCGAGATATCGGAGGGTTAAGGAAAATAATAATAAAACAATATTTTTTTCTTTTATTGTATTACTATTATGTATAGTAATTATTTTATTTTTTATGATAACAAGATTGTTATTATTTTATTTATTTTTTGAGGTATCATTATTACCAACAGTGATATTAATTTTAGGTTGAGGATATCAACCTGAGCGGTTGCGAGCTGGGTTGTATTTAATATTATATACTGTATTTGCATCTCTTCCATTATTATTAGGAATTTTAATAATTAGTGAAAAAAATGGTTCTTATATAATAGATATGTTTAAATATAATAAAATTAATTTGAATATAAGAATAATCTGGTTAAGGGTAATATTATTTGCTTTTTTAGTAAAATTGCCTTTATATTCTATACATTTATGATTACCTAAAGCTCATGTAGAGGCACCTATTGCAGGTTCAATAGTGCTAGCGGGAATCTTATTAAAGTTAGGGGGATATGGGTTAATTCGATTTTTGTATACATTTTCTTTTATAAATTTATATTTTGATGAATTAATTATAGTTATTTGTTTATGAGGGGGAGTATTAACTTCTTTTATTTGTGTTGGGCAAAGGGACATCAAATCATTAATTGCTTATTCTTCAATTGGACATATAGGAATAATAGCGGGAGGTTTATTTACAAAATTTATATGTGGGTGAGAAGGAGGAATTTTAATAATATTTAGTCATGGGCTGTGTTCATCAGGTTTGTTTTGTCTGAGGAATATATTATATGAAAAAATTAATAGACGTAGGTTATTTTTGTGTGGTGGTATGTTAAATATTAGTTCTACTATAAGATTATTTTGGTTTATGATATGTATTAGAAATATGGGGGCACCCCCATTTATTAATATAGTTAGTGAGGTATTACTATTTATTTCTTTATATTTATATAGACAAATTTTATTAATTATTATTTTAATTATAGTTTTTGTTGGAGGGGTATATAATTTAGTTTTATATGTGAGAATTCAATGTGGAAATGATATAAGGTTTTATAATGTAATTTATAGTGAGAATAGGAGTGAGTATTTATTGGTTTTATTACATCTATTTCCTTTATTAGTGTTTATATTAAATGTTGGATATTTAAGAGGGGTTATGTAATGAAAGTAAAATTAGTTTAAGTAAAAAAATACTGAATTGTGGGTTCAGAGAAAAATAATTCAATTTATTTTACTATGAAAAATTATATTAAATTAGGGTCTGTTTATAGAGGGTTTTTATTTATGTGGTCTTTGTTAATATTATTGATGTTTATATTTATAAGATTAAATAATTTTTGTTATATTATGAGATGAGAGGTGCTTAATTGTATAAGATTTTTTATTGAGTTTGAAATAGTTTTTGATTGGATTAGATGTAGATTTAGAAGATTGGTGTGTTTAATTTCTAGTTGTGTGAGAATTTTTAGAAATAGATATATGAAAGATGATATTAATATAGGGCGTTTTATAAATATTTTAATGTTGTTTGTGTTATCGATAAATTTTTTAATTTTTATTCCGAGATTGGTAAGATTAATATTAGGTTGAGATGGGCTAGGATTAGTATCATTTATTTTAGTAATTTATTATCAAAATAGAAAATCTTTGAGAGCAGGTATATTAACTGTATTAATAAATCGAGTTGGAGATTGTTTTATTTTAGTTAGAATTAGGATGATAGTAAGATTGGGGCATTGAAATATGTTGTGTATATGGGAATTTAATATGTTAACGACGGTTATATTATTTTTAGTAATTGCTGGTATGACTAAGAGGGCACAGATTCCATTTAGAAGATGATTACCTGCAGCAATGGCGGCCCCTACCCCTGTATCTGCATTGGTTCATTCTTCAACATTAGTAACTGCTGGAATTTTTTTAATTATTCGGTTTTATCCATTTTTAATAAAATGTGAGGGGGTAGTAATATTAATAATATATGTTGGTGTTATAACAACTATTATATCTGGGGTTTGTGCAATTTATGAGTATGATATAAAAAAAATTATTGCTTTATCAACTCTAAGTCAATTAGGGGTAATAATGTTTTCATTAAGTTTAATGATGCCTATATTAACTCTATTTCATTTATATACACATGCAATATTTAAGGCTTTGTTATTTGTATGTAGGGGTTATATTATTCATTGTTATAGGGGAAATCAAGATATTCGTTGTATTAGTGGGGTAAGAAAAAAGTTACCTTTTACTAGTATGTGTATAAGAATTGCAAATATAGCATTATGTGGGTTTCCATTTTTATCTGGGTTTTATTCAAAAGATATAATTATTGAAAAAATGCTTGAGAGAAATGTAAATGTGGTTATATTATTATTTAGGTTGTTTGGAATTTGTTTAACTTTATTTTATTCAATGCGATTATCAATTAAATTAGTTTGGAGAGGAGAATTAAAAGATAAATACAGAAACATTAATGATGATGATGTTAATATAATTATTCCAATATTTGTGTTGGTAATAGGTGCTTTATTTAGTGGGGTAATATTTCAACAAGTTTTTATGCAATTTAATAAAGAGATGTATCTTCCTACTTTTTATAAAATATTAGTAATAATATTGATTATGATAAGGTTGTTAATTTCTATAATATTATGAAGTGAGAATATAAATTATAAAAATTATAATTTTTATAAGTTTTTTAATATGGAGATATGATTTTTATCTAGTTTAATGGGGTATCCTATGTTAAATGTGGTGAAGATTATTAGTAATAGTAATTTAAAGTTAGTTGATATGGGGTGATTTGAGGAGATTGGGGGACAAGGTATATTTAATTTAAATAGAATTATATTTAAAGTAATAGAGCATTGAATGTTGTTATTGGTTAATATTTATATATTAATTATATTAATTTATGTTATTTTTATTTAACTCAAATAGTTTAAAGAAAGAGCATAATATTGAAGCTGTTAAGGTGATAAAATAATATCTTTGGGTAATTAAATATAGCACTATAGAGCTATCTATTGATGATCATCTGTGTATAAAGTGATAAGAAGTGTAAAAATATATCCTTGAATAATGCCGATACCAATTTCAAATATAAAATATATAGTTTGAATAATTATAATAAGAATTATAGTAAGGATATTGAAAGAAAGAATAGAAAATGTAAGGTAATTACCAATTAATGTTAAGATAATGTGGCCTGCTCTAATGTTTGCTGCAATACGAATAGCCAAAGTAACGGGGCGAACACTAATTCTGAGTAGTTCAATAATTGGTAAAAATATAATTAAAAATGAAGGAGTACCAGTAGGAAGTAGAGAAGCGAAAGAAGAATAGTAGTTATTTTGATAGGAGGAAATAATTAATCTTAATCATAGTGGAAGAGATAAACAAAAAGATATACTTAAGTGGCTTGTTAGACTAAATATATAAGGGAGAAGGCCTAAGAGGTTAAAATTAATAATTGTAATAAATAGTGAAGATAGAATTAATGAAAATCCCCCTATATTTATTCTAAATGATCGTGTTATTTGAATATTAATAATATGTTTAGGATATGAAATGGAATTAAAAATATTAGAGGGGAGGATTCATATAGATGAATTAATAAAAAATAAAGATCAAACAGAAACAATCCATATTAATAAGTATATAGAGAAAATAGTTGAATTATGATCATCAAATGAAGAAAAAATATCTATTATCATTATATCACGAATATTTGATTAATTTTTTATTTGAATTGAGTTTGGTGAAGTTATATAAATTTGAATTATTTCATCATATAACAGATGAATTAAGGGCTATAATAGATCAGAAGAATACAAATAGAAATATTCAATTTAATGGGGATAATTGTGGCATAGAAAAGTACTAATAAAATAGTTATTTAAAATTGACAAAATTATGTTATATATTAACTAACTTTTCATACTAATTATGAGGAATTAATTTTTATTTGATAATCAAGAAATAAAAGTAGGTATATTAATTACTTCAAGTGAAATAGGTATAAATGAGTGATTAGCCCCACAAATTTCTGAGCATTGTCCATAGAAAATTCCAGGTCGGGATGGGAAGATTATTAATTGATTTAAACGTCCTGGAATAGCATCCATTTTGATACCTAAGGATGGTACTGTCCATGAGTGAATTACATCTGCGGATGAAATAATTATACGAATATTAGTTTTTATAGGTACAATTAAGTGGTGATCTGTTTCTAATAAGCGGTAATTTCCTAGTGAGAGATCTTGTGTGGGAGTTATATATGAGTCAAATTCAATATTGATAAAATCTGAGTACTCATATCTTCAATATCATTGATGTCCCATGACTTTAATAGAAAGAAGAGGGTCATTTGTTTCATCTAATAGGTATAGTAAGCGAAGTGAGGGCAGGGCTAAAAATAAAAGAATTAATCTAGGGATAATGGTTCATACAGTTTCAATTTTTTGGCTTTCACAAATTAACAAACATGAAAATTTATTGGTTATTAAAAGGAGGGATATATATATAACTAGTGTTAAAATAATAATTAAAATAAATATGGAGTGGTCATGAAAAAAGATTAATTGTTCTATTAAAGGGGAGTTTGCATCTTGAAATCCTGTTTGTCCTCATAGGGCCATATAACATTAAATGATTAAATGAATAATGCTCCTGTTTCGTGTATATTATGGAAATCTACAGGAAGACGGTTATTTCACTCTAAAGATGTGGAAAGGTGAAGGGATCAGATAACTGATCGTTGAGAAATTAATCTTTCTCATACAATAAATATAAAAAATATTACGGCAGTTAATGATAAAAGGGATCCTATAGATGAAATAATATTTCATTTTGTGTAACAGTCAGGATAGTCTGAATATCGTCGGGGTATTCCGGCTAATCCAAGGAAATGTTGTGGAAAGAAGGTAATATTGACTCCTATAAATATAATAAAAAAATGAGTTTTTGTTCATTGTTGGTTTAGAGATAGTCCTGTTACTAAAGGGTATCAGTGGTTAAAGCCTGCAAATAGCGCAAATACAGCTCCTATAGATAACACATAATGAAAGTGGGCTACAACATAGTATGTATCATGAAGTATGATGTCTAATGAGGAGTTAGATAAGATAATTCCTGTTAGTCCCCCCACAGTAAATAGAAAAATGAATCCTAGTGCTCATAATATAGGGGTGGAGTAGTTAATTGGAGATCCATAAATGGTTGCTAATCATCTAAAGACTTTAATTCCTGTGGGGATAGCAATAATTATTGTGGCTGCAGTAAAATATGCTCGAGTGTCTACATCTATACCTACTGTAAATATATGATGGGCTCATACAATAAACCCTAAGAGTCCAATTGAGAGTATGGCGTAGATTATACCTAGACTTCCAAAAATTTCTTTTTTTAAAGAGTAGTGGGAGACAATGTGGGAAATAATTCCAAATCCTGGTAGGATTAGAATATAAACTTCAGGATGGCCAAAAAATCAAAACAAGTGTTGAAAAAGAATGGGATCACCTCCTCCGCTAGGGTCAAAAAATGTTGTGTTAAAGTTTCGGTCTGTTAAGAGTATTGTAATAGCTCCTGCTAAAACTGGGAGAGATAGTAATAGAAGAATTGCAGTAATTAGAAGGGATCATACAAATAAAGGTAGTCGTTCTATTTGTATACCTTCTCATCGTATGTTAATAATTGTAGTGATGAAGTTAATTGCTCCTAAAATTGAAGAAACCCCTGCTAAATGAAGTGAAAAAATAGCTAAATCAACAGATGGGCCTGTGTGTATTAAATTTCTTGATAGAGGGGGATAAACGGTTCACCCGGTTCCTACTCCACTTTCTACTGCAGCTGAAGTTAAAAGAAGAGTAAGTGAGGGGGGAAGAAGCCAAAATCTTATATTATTTATACGTGGAAAAGCTATGTCAGGGGCCCCTAGTATAAGGGGGATTAATCAATTACCAAAACCTCCAATTATAACGGGTATTACTAAAAAAAAAATCATGACAAAAGCATGAGCTGTGACAATTACATTATATAGTTGATCATCATTTAATAGTGATCCCGGTTGACCTAATTCTGTTCGAATTATTAGTCTTAATGATGTGCCAAGTAAGCCTGATCAAATCCCAAAAATGAAGTATAGCGTTCCAATGTCCTTATGATTTGTTGAAAATATTCATCGCAT